GAAGCTACCGCGAAGGCTATGAACTTAGAAATGGAGAGCAATTTGCAGAAATGACTTTAAATCTTAGTGTACTGACCCCTAATCGAATTGTTTGGGATTCAGAAGTGAAAGAAATCATTTTATCTACAAATAGTGGTCAAATTGGCGTATTACCAAATCATGCTCCTGTTGCTACAGCTGTAGATATAGGGATTTTAAGAATACGCCTTAAGGACCAATGGTTAACGATGGCTCTAATGGGCGGTTTTGCTAGAATAGGCAATAATGAAATCACTGTTTTAGTAAATGATGCGGAAAAAGGTAGTGATATTGATCCACAAGAAGCTCAGCAAACTCTTGAAATAGCGGAAGCTAATTTGAGAAAAGCTGAAGGAAAGAGACAAATAATTGAGGCAAATCTAGCTCTCCGGCGAGCTAGGACAAGAGTAGAGGCTGTCAATGTTATTTCATAACTAGTTGGTGCCTTCAAATAATAAAAAGAAGTTCTTTTTCTAAATCCTATTTTGATTGGATTCTGTCGAGTGAATCCAATCAAGCAGAATCCCGTTTTGATACAACGCAATTCAAAAATGAAATTTAACTAGATTCAATAAAAAAAAATCTCTAAAAATAGATAGAAGAGGGTGGGGCAAAAAACTTATTAGATGTCGGAGTCAATGGTATCTAATAAGTTCTACCTACTATTGGATTTGAACCAATGACTCCCGCCGTATGAAAGCAATACTCTAACCACTGAGTTAAGTAGGTCATTTATCATCCCAAAGATAACCAAACGGAACCCATCCCATCGATGGATTATAAATATCATATTGCTTATAAGCAATAATAATCTAAGCAATACCACTCAACCACTCACAAATTTAGGATGTTGGATCATAGAATATTCATCTTGACAACAAATTATATACATGATAAAATATGCATCACAAGCACTAAGGGCTATAGCTCAGTTGGTAGAGCACCTCGTTTACACGCGCGCCAATGTTTTTCAGGGGAGTCCATCATACAATCCAAAAAATGGATCTTATTGATAAATCGATGTCTTACTCCATAACTTTACGAGAACAATAGCCTGACAAAGGGTTCGATTTGAGTGCCCATTTAGGTACCAAACGGACCCCATGATTGATTTGAGATAGTGATAAGGTGAATACCAGTACATTCAATGCTAGGCATAATGAGTACAAGGCCCTCAAAAAATATCTTTTCGTCCCATGAACTTGAAGGTGTATGAAGTTTCATATTGGATTTTTTAAGCCGAAGAATAGAGACTTTATTTAACTTAAAACGATCTAGGCCAGAGGCAGACCTACGTCAAAATAACCCCACCCTTGAAACACTTTGGTAGTGCTTCTGAATCAGAATCCCAAATAATGAATCAGAGCACGTGGAGCCATCCCCTTATCTTATTTTTCTGTCAAGAAAAAATATGGCGGATTGGCTGATATTTCTATCAGTTAATGAAAGAGCCCAATGCAAAAAAAATGCATGTTGGGTCTTTGAAACAGTTCAGATCATTTTGATAATAATAAGTTTGATCTGTTTTACCGAGAAGGTCTACGGTTCGAGTCCGTATAGCCCTAGAGCCCCATAAAATGAATAAAATCCAAATTTGAAATAAAAAATTGTATAATTTTCATTTCTTCATTCTTGTTTGTTGCTTGTAACTGACCGGTTGGTTCATCCAAACCCAATTTGTCCTAGAAACTCACTCACAGGAATCGTTTAAAGCCGAACAGAAAAATGAAAGAAAAACGTATTTCAAGAGATCGAATCGATCCTTTTCCAATCGTGCCAATCGTTGATAAACAAACCAACCCTTCGTCATTAATCTTCGGAGGGAAATTCTCTATGAATTTTCCTGTCCATAATCAAGGGGTTAAGCTAGCCAGACTCCCCTTTTTGGTATATCTAAAAACTAGACCTAGCGAAGCACACCAAAACAAAAAGGGGATGGTCTTCTTTTTCTCTATTCAATCAAGATAAAACCCCACCCTTATTTTCATAAACGGAATATACCAACACTCAAATTAAGATATTCGAAATCCTGAGATGGAAATACCTACCCATTTTCTTCCATTTGAATACTCGTTCTATTCTAAATCACTAAGAAAAAAAACGACAAAAAGACCTCTGATTCTATTCCTAAAAAATCAAAATCTAGAAATCGAATTTTTATAAAAAAAATTTCAAATAATGAAAAGAAGAATTCGATTTTATTTGGAAGTCGCTTTCTTTAGCAAGAATCCTAGGCGAAAACAAGAAAATTTGTCTAAGCGTAACATATAGAGTTATACTAACTAAAGCAATTAAAGAAAATGGAAATAAAAAATGCAATAGGCTGGAAATAGGATCCCTGTCAAGTCAGTCAATAAATCTTGAAATGAGATATGCCCCGCAATAATCAAAGGAGACTAGAAGATTTGGTCAAAACAAGAATTTATTTTATTTCGACCAACCAGTTATGGATGACTTTCCAAATTCAATTCGAATCAACCAA